AACGATTCGATAGACGGCTCATTGGGATAGATCTAGATGAACAATACCCCCCCTGGAACCGTATAGGAAGTTTTCTCCTCGTACGGCTCGAGAAAAAATGATTTAATTCGAAGTTTTGTCTATGTATCTAATTCTAATAAATAATAAATTAAATGACAAATGGACCTAGAAAATCAATTAGACTAGAATTCCAGTCTTTTTTTCTTCTTGAAAAATGAAAAAGAAACCACTCGTACTCATAACTCAAATCGAATAACTCTTAAATAGCTCAAAAGAAAATCTTTAATCAATTTCATTTATTGAGTAGTCTTTACTCCCTTTCGTTTATCCCGGTTAAACTATTTCAAATTCTATTTGGATTCTTTAGTCAGATCCAGTTATTGAGACTATCGAGAGAATTAAGAATTACAAAGGGTGTTTCCTTGTTTTTAAACCCTTTATTCCTTTTTTTAATCATTGGGTTTAGACATTACTTCGGTGCTTCTTAATCCTTTCAAAGTGGCAGCAACATACCCTTTTTGATTTCTTTCTATCAAAGAATCCTATAGACGGTTGATTCTAGAATGATACACATTAAATCAAAATTTTGGATCAATTTCAACAAATTTTGCTTTTGAATTGGAAACTTGCTCGAATTGGATCCTTTCGATTTTCCATATATTTACGAAGTTGTTCCAGTTGATTGGCATTAACCCTAGATCCTTGCCCCTGAGAAATGAATTAAGACTTTCTGTTCGAGCTCCATCATGGACTATTTACAACCCGACAAAAAACGAAGGGTTCAAGTGTAACAGAACAAACAATGTCGAACCAAGAGCACCTCATTCCTAGACAAATGAAAAATGGTGGATGTAAAAATCCACAACGGGTCATATCCTTCAAGTCGCACGTTGCTTTCTACCACATCGTTTCAAACGAAGTTTTACCATAACATTCCTCTAATTTGGAACCGGTATACCGGTATGGAATTGATTCAATTATGGAATCATGAATAGTCATCGGTTCAGCTGTCCATAGACATTGTAATCTACACCTTTTCTTCTATAATATGAATATATGAAACAATATTTTTCTGAAAAATCTTAGTAAGACAACATTTTGAACATATTTAACATACTAATTACTAATAGAATATATAGATAATAGAAAGAAAAAAGAAATTTAAAATTTATATATATATAATAAATAATTAAATTAAAATAATCTAAATTCATATTATTAATATATATTTTATTTATTTTATTAATATATTATTAATATATATTTATTAATTTATTTTATTAATTTATATTAATTTAATAATAATATAAATATATAAATTAATATAAATAAAAATGAATAAGTTTTTGAATCTACATTTTCAAGTGACTTAAACTTAATTAGGATAAATTAAATGATTTTCTACTTTTTTAAAGATTCCAAATCATTAAAAAAAATTTCTAAGTGAAATTCACTATTTAATTTAAATTAAATATCATTATTTAATTTGATTGGATTTGAAGAAAATTGGACAATAAGCATCGCTTTTGATCTTTATAGGAAGATCAGTCTTTCTTTTTGATTTAAATTGACTCATCACTAATTTCAAATAAAAATTTGAAATAGATCAAAGAAAAGAAGAAAGAAATCCATTTTTTTTTTCATGAGAATGAGATGTAGAAAAAATAATCTAAGTTAAGATTTGAATTTTGATTTTTTAATCAGATTACGAAAATCAAAATCGAAAAAAAATAGGTAAGGTTTCTCATATCTATCAGATAGACTGAACAATTGTCACTGTTTGTTATAGATATAGTATATCTACCATACTATAGAACATGGAACTTGATCATTTGTTAATGAAGAGCAGACACAGATGCTTAAATTTCTAATTAATATAGCCTATCCACTCCCCATTTCTTTTTTATATTATGATATGGTTTATATGGGGATAATGGAGTATAAAAAGTGGATCTGCGCTGGGACGGAAGGATTCGAACCTCCGAATAGCGGGACCAAAACCCGTTGCCTTACCACTTGGCCACGCCCCATTTCAATTGCTAATTGACACCAAGAAACAATAATATTGTTATTGGTTGCTTGTCAACTCCAGCCCAAATAAATATCTAAATATATATCTAGATATAGAATAATAGAATAGACCGGTACTAGGATTTTGATACATATAGATACAGAATTCAACTTAATTTATTGATCATTACATAGAATTCAATTAAGATATTGTATGAAAGTATGGTTTCTTCTATTCTCCTTTGAGAATTGGAGAATTTTTGGTTGGATGGATTCAAAGAAAAGAAGGATTTTTGTCTCTCTTACTTTCTTTTTCCTTATATCAAAAAGACAACCAAAATGCAATTATCTCTAAGAACAAAATGTCTGTTATGCTTAATATTGTTAGTTTGATCTGTATTTGTATTAATTCGCCCCTTTATTCGAGTAGTTTTTTCTTCGGCAAATTGCCTGAAGCCTATGCTTTTTTGAATCCAATCGTAGATGTTAT